ATAGCGAATGAAAAAAGCGTTCATCCTGGATTCTCCTCCTCAAAAAATGTCTATCCATTGATCCCTATTCATTCGGTCAAAGTCTCCACGGGCTTTTCACGCCCCTCTGAGGTGCACCATGTTGATAGGAATCGGCAAAGACCTTCTTGTACACGTCCTCGAGGGCTGCATTCATGGCAATCATCACTAGTTTCCCCCGAGGGCATGGTATGGCTTTGTTCTTGGTCTTGTTTAATAGATGTCGAGTGCCGCTTTTCCCCGTCCGAGAATATCCATCTGCTCTAAGTGGGCGAGCTAGAATCCTTATGTCAGGTTGGTTGTTCAAAAGACTTTCTCTTTACCTTACCCTTTGCATATTCATCTTTTCGAAAGCCCAGACCCATTCTTCTGGATCTGCATTAGTCCTATTCCGGGTGCAAAGCCTCTTCAATAAAGACCTCTTTCTTTTCTTTCTCCCCCATTTCTCATTTTGTTGATTGAAAGAGAATAAGCGCTATCCATTGAGTAAAGTAAAGGGAGGGGTTGCTACAGTGATTCGGGTGGTTGATGGCCCCTTCGAGAGTTGCGGGTCCTTGTCGCTGCATGAGCGGTAGCTCACGCTCAAAAGTCCTCCGACACGAGTCCTAGTCGTTGCGCTGCGGTCCGTTTCCCGGCTTCGCTTGCGCGATTTGCACTTCTGATTGGTTCCATCCATCCCCAACCCTAATGAATCGAGTATGAAGGGGTCAAGCGGTTCGGGTTTTCGGTCGGTTCCCGTTCACCTTCCCCCCTCGTAGTCCATTAGTGGGTAGGGTGGTAAACTTAGAGGCCGCCGGCCTCCTCTTCAGACGTGTCCTCGACAACCTGGCGGTTCTTCGGTCTCCGCTTTTGGGGGCGGGAGTGCTTGGTCGCTGGGCTTTCCTTTTCCTCAACCAATTCGGTTGTGTCAGCCGGTCTAACATTTTTTTATGGGCTGGCTTGACTGGACAACGATGGATTGAAGGTAAGATAGATTTGAGTTCAAGTGGCACAGGACCTTCGATCTACCATAGGGTAGAATACTACCGAATTATTCTATTGAAGCGTAACATTTCATTTCCTGTTGCATTTCTTTGGTTTGGAAGTTCCAGAATGTTGTCTGTGGATTTCTAGCCCCCTATATTATATGCCAAAAGATTGATTCAAGTTCCGTGCTGCTCACCACTCCTCGAGGCCAAGGACGGGGTCGAACCGTCATTCCAGGATTTGCAGTCCGATACATTTCCATTATGTTACCTAGCCAAACCCGCCACCTCATGTGCCAAAGTAAAACGGTTGTTCTTCCTTCCCCGCTCCCTCTTTTTCGACATATGCGGCGGCGGGTTACCAGAGAAGAGGGGACAACTTCTTTCTCCTTTGCATTGCTCAATCTTCCTTTTCTGATTGAAAATAGCAAGCCACTCCACTACTGGTACAGAGGCCAGATAGAAGGTTGCTTATATGTTCAGGCTCGAAAATCTATCTTTTACCTCTCCTCCCTGTCTCCATTCTGATTGATTCGCCCCTTGTTGTGTTGCATTTTCTGCTCCTCCGCTTCAGTCTGCCTTCTTCGGATAGCCGGGGTCCGACTTTGATTTCCGATTTCAATGTCAGCTCCAGGTTTTGGGCGGCCCGTCTGGTTAGTTCAGCTATCACTGCTGGAAGCCCCTGCGGTTGTTCGGCTGCGTACTCCCCGTCCGCCTATCTCACACTCCCAAAGCAGATTTTTTTTCATATTTCATTTTCCTTCGCCCGTCCATTCCTTTCAAGCGCCCTTAGACTCGTTACGTTGTTCGACTGAACTCATTGGCTCCGCGCTCTATTCGGTCGGAACCCGGTTCGTCGAGAACCTTCTCTCATAGATTCCCTTCACCAAGTCATCGCCAGCAATCCGCTCTTATCCCTTGGTGTCAAAGGGCGAGTTCCTTTCTTGTCTTGCCCAAAAACTTTCTTTATTCTCATTGGAGAAAGACTCTTCCTCTACTTTATTTGACAGGGGCGGAGAATACCACTCTATCAATAACAAGAAAAAAGTAGCAATTCTGTTTCAAATGGTTTGAGCTTGGAAGCAACCTGCTATCTATCGATAGGCGAGAACAGACTGCTATTGGCTGCTTCGCCTATCGATTCTATTATGGCCGGCTTGGAGACATCAGAGGAAGACTATCATCTCTATCCGGGTACGATCATAGCATAGCTTCATTCATTCGTTGAACCTTGGGGATAACCATTAGCATTGAGGTCAATCACCACACCACCTCTATCATACATACGACATTACACGACGCGAGAGTGCATGGCCAACACACACCTAAAGCGCCTACGTTCCGCTTGCAGCCAATACAACCACAACCTAACTTGCACGAGATTCAACAACCGAAGCTACTGGTAGTCCCGAGGGGACGGAATCCTCCAATAATAGTTAGCAGTACTGAACAAGCGAGTCATCGGTCCGGGGAAAGAAAAGGACTGCCTTTGAAAAAAGAAAAAAGGAACTCGCTTAACTCGCTAGGCCTTCGGAACAAAGGCGATTCTGTTCATGCTTCAGACGATTTGGCTAATTATATAGACTTCTATACTAATTCTATTAGACTTCTTCTATTATAAATAGAAAGGCGAACCTATAGGCCTGTTTAGCGCCTTTCCAAAGTCAACCTAAAAAAACCTTTGCTTTGGGAAGTAAGGACCGAGTGAAAAATGAAAAACGTCCGCTAACGCCCACGGGAGAAGATCTTTTTTAGATCAGCAACGAATGTCTTGTATCTATGAAGAAAGATTTATCCCTGGGTTAAGACCCTGAATGCCATACCTTGCTGAAGGCGATTCACGAGAGAATCGCGCACAGTTCCCCTTGACCGAGATGTGAATGCCCATGATTTGCTCGGTATAGTGATGGATTTCATGGCCGACGTCTAACCGGCACGAATACGCTATCCTAGATGGAAACGACTTCCCCGCGGAGCATTTTATCTTTCGTCCTCGGACGTTCGGACCTTTTGTTTGATTCCGGCACTTGCGTTCTCATGCCCGGAACCCTCGCGACTGATTGGGAGAAAGAGCGAAAGCGAGAAAGATGGATTGTTATCCATCGGAAATCGATAGGAATTCCACGGGGATTGCCTTCTCTTCTAATATATATATATGTTTTTATTTCATTATTAACATCCAATCCCATGCTAATAAGAAAAACGAGCGATTGCTAGTCAGCTTTCATTTTCTTAAAAAAAATGGTAGGGACTGAGGCTCTGAAGGCTTTACAACTTTCTTCAATTAGGGAATAGCGCAGATGGATCAATCACGCGGTTCTGCAGCGTCCTCCAACTCCCTGTCCGCTCCCCTTCACTTTCTTTGCTGGACGGGAAGATGCGAATCGGGAAGGCCTTCCCACCACGCGAAGTTCAAACCTCGCCGGAGAGGAATTGAAAACCGGGAAAAAAGCCCTTCGCAATCGAAGGTGAAAGCGGGAAAAAGACGACGAAAGCCTTTCTTCTCTTTTTTTTCTTTTTTCTTTTTCTTTTTCTTTTTTCTTTAATATAATAGGTCTTCTCCCTTCGATCCGCGAAGTAGGCAAGCAGGAATCTCTCCCCCTTTCTGTTTATGGATAGAAAGAATATCTCCTTAGGAGAGTATTTTATGAGTTGACTGTAACCCGAAGGCTTCTTTCAATCGATCTAGTAGGTAAGAAATAAGATCTTCGTATAGTTAATGAATTAAAGCGAAACCACTAGGTTAGATCTCGTCTGTGATCCCTCTGGGCTTGTTAATTGAGAGAGAAACCCCTACTATTGATCGTGGCCTTCATTGAGTGCATTTTTGGCTCTTTGACATAGTAAGGCGGGAAGGCATGAGCAAGCCACTTACAAAGGCCTTTCACAGCTCAAATCCATGCATTAAGCCGCTAATCCCTTTTCTAGCAAAGTCCCAGCAGGCTACCTCATCGGGAAATTCAATTCTTTCACCGAACCCAGGGGGGGCACGATGAATACATTGATTATCTGGGTCCGATCATCGCTAGAGGCCCGTCGACTATAATACACTGTTCGAAATTGATTCGTTTCTGCCGAAACAAAACGGGATTGGCTATCTTAACCTTAGCAGTTTTGCGAGCAAACGTAGACGAATGCTTGCAAGACCAGCAAAGCCCTACTTATTAGGAGGGGACTCTTTGGCACCTTAGAAAAATTCCTTTACCTAGGGGATCAAGTGGTAGTTGATCAATGAACTAATCTCTTTCGGTATAGGTCGAAGCTAAGACGTGGAACAGGTCTCCCATCAGCCAGTTACTTTATTTTGTTACTAATCCCCAGTGGACAATGCTGCGCCAGAGTGAAAAAGAAGAAAATAAAAGAAAGAAAAGAGAAGTAGGTTTTGGAAGGACCAACGGGGATGGAGGAGATGCCCCGTCAGGAGGTGTTATGCGCAGACCACTCAACTTTTGGAAACTGGGTCCGCTGGGGCGGGTTCTTTGGTTAGCACACCAAGGCTTCTGGCTGATCTGGTCTCACCGGAGAGTTTTTACTTCGAGGGAGGCGAAAGGCCCAATGAAAGAGTAAGAAAAAGATGTGAACATGAAGACAGAGGTTACCCTAAAGCTCGTGGAAGTTTCCCTGGTGAAAAGGAAAGCCCAATAACGGCTTCGGTAGAGAACCCAACTCTTTTCCTTTGGCCACAAAAACTTCCCTGAAGTCAGTCCGGTCATTCCATACAACGAAGCTAGCGAACTAAGGCAGCACCCAACGGAACTTTAGTCTTTTTATTCTATTAGTAGCAGGGCCGTAAAAAGCAAGGGATAAAGAAAGGCTGCGCGGATGACGATGCTATCATAAGAGAGGACCAGACAGTTCCCGGTTCCGAAAGCAATAATTCTTTTTTTACTCCACCGCAACTACCGAGAGCTCTTCCTCCCCGAAGGGCTATTGTTCGATAGGCTGGTGATCTCTGAATCCGATTCAGTACTCGATGATGGTCTTCTTATTTTTTAAGTTCAGTATTTGACTAGGTAGGAGGCTCTCTTAAGCTTGACTCCGATAGCCGCTCTTCAAGCTGATGCGCGGTAAGAGACAGATTTTTCTGGTGTAATGCGGATTTTAGGTAAATAAGTTTCAGGACCCGGCACAAAAACTCTCTATCAATATCGTAATCGGATGTGATCCTTGCTACGAAGACCTCTGCTATCTCTATCAAATCAACATCAAAGAAGGAAGTAGACTCTTGACCAATTCATTTTATTTTGATCTTAGAAGCAATCGTAGCCAGAGAGTCAGCATGACTTTTCTTGGACCGATTCGATCTTCTTCAAGTAAGAGAAGGAAGGGTTACCGGCTCATTGAGCACCTCTGGGCCTTGCTTTTTCGCTCCGTTCTCTTACTCATTATCCGAAAGAAATTGAACCAAACAGGAAGTGTTTTTACTGCACTGCCTTTCTTCTCTTATTCTATTTCTAGTTTGATCGAGAGCGGTACACTTCTCCCCAATATGAGATAGGTTGCAGCTATAGTAAAAACTCTAACTGGGACAATCTAGTTTAAACCATGACCATCTATCTTTTTATCGTTATATATATAGGGCTTTCACCGCCTCTGACAGGACGTCGTCGGTTGGTTGGTTGGTTTGTCGGCATTTAGCCGCTTTTTTCTTGTTTTCTTACTTACGCAAATTGCCCGCAGCTTCCCTACGTCCCCCTTTCTACTTCATCGTCGTAGGTCCTTCTGCACTGCTTGATCCGTTCATTCGTCACCGTACCTTTTCAATGAAAGAAGACAGGGTATATGCGCTGAGTCCCCGAGCGGATTCTGTGCTTCTTGCCAATGGCTCGCTTCGAAAGACAGAATTCTTCTTTATATAGTTTATATAGACTTATCAGTCATATTCAATCTCGAAAGACCTCCGTCACTTCTTAATTGGAGAGAAATCCGTTAAGAGTCTCAGATCTTAATAAAAGGAGTTGCGCACTATCCCTTCTTCGACTGCTGCCCGACGAAGGTAGTCTGGAGCAAGTTTTGAAGGCGCTCGGCCTTGTTCACCCTTTCAGCTAAGTATCCCGCTCTTCCTTGAGTAGACAAGACAAAAAAGGTAGCCATTCCATCATGAGGGAATGTCCCATACGAGACCAAGTCGTAAGCGAGAAGATGCCCAATCTATCATAGCCAACTCCTTTCCTTCTATCAAGCCCACAAGCTTGAGTCTTCAACCGACGACTCCTTGTTCACTTTCCGCATCACCAACTGGAAAACCGTCAAGGTCTCTCCCAGAAGCGAAAGTTTCAACCGAAAATGGCTTATCAAACTCAGGCAACTGCAGCACCGGCTCCATCACCATCGACATCTTCAAATCGTCAAAAGGCTTTTGACAAGCTTCAGACTCCTTTGAACCCCGATCCTTCTTCAGCCGATCTGTCAAAGCCTTCCCTCTTTCCTCCTGCCGAATCATCAGAGACATGAAATCACATTACTGTAATGAAAAGGTTGGGTTCTCGAGTGATATGGGTGATGAGTGGAGCTCCCAGACAGCGAGAATGCAAGGCGGCCTCAATTAAGCTTCTTCCTTCTAAAAGAATTCTCCTTTCTCTCATACTGTCTACAGTACACTCGTTCCTGTCCTTGCGACAGGTCTTCCTATAGATATAACCGTTCAAGCGGAAGACTAATCAGACTTTTTCTCGTCGAACGGTCGATTCTCTAAGAGAGTGTTCACAGCCGAGTCTGTCAAAGAGCTTGCCTTAGGTAAGCATTCAAAAGCAGTCTCCTTTCACGACCACAAAGAAAAGAAAAAAGACTATCATGAGGAAAAGAAAGACTATTAGACTCACTCCAAGTCTTCCGTTCGTTTGGAGTGAGTCTTTTAGAATTCCGTTCGTTCACTTAGATACGTATCTTTTCGTTACACTCATTCGGCCGGATCGATAAGAGTGTGAGGAGGTGTTTATGGGGGCTGCCCCCAAGGGGATTGGTATTCCTTGTAATTTATCCTATCATAAGACAAGGCCTCCATCAATGGAAGCAGCCGAAGCAAGTTGCCCACTCCACTAATTGAGAGTGGCTAGCTTCACTCTGAGGAAGAGACCGAAGAAATGGCAATGGAGTGAGAACTAGAAGCTTGTTGCTGCTCTTTCTTTTGTGAACCGGAGCTTCTTACTATACTAACAGTTACCTGACCACAGTCACGTAGGAGATTCAGCTCGAACTTAGATACGTAGTGAATGAGTTGAAAAACGAATAGCTCTATATCGACTATACGTATAGAGCTTCTCAAATCATCATCTTTTCAGAGGAATCGACTAATCATCTCTTGGCTAACATACGGATACTGAACTTCGTTACGTAACGAGTGACAATGGTTCACAGCCCGAGGGCTAATTCAAGTTCCTCTTTCTGTGGAATAACCGGTATGAGTTTTTCATAGTTCAACGAATCCCTATTCCCTAGCAAGTCTTTTCTGTTACAGTAAGAGCTGTCGAGAAAATAGAAGATCTGGTCCTATCCGTTGCTGGTGTTGAAGGAAGAAGCTGTTTTCAAATTCAAATGGGTTGCAACAACTAATAAGAAAAACTTATTTGATTATTCAAAAATAGTTGTTTTCGAATAAGCTCTTTGAAAGATAACTGAATGCGCTTAGTCCCTTGGGGGATTGGTCTGCATTCAGGGGCTCCTTTGAGTAAGTGAAGACGAATAGTCGACTTTGCCTGCTTGACTTACGGATAAGGAATTCCCGGAAAGACTTCTTGATTGACGACGCATCCAGCAGGAATCGAACCTACGAATTTGCCCGGTTGGGCGCTTTAACCATTCAGCCATGGATGCCAGCGAGTGAACTAGGTTTTGGTATTCCTTCTTGAGCTTCTATTTCTTCCGTTAAAGGAGATTCGAGAAAAGATGGAATAAGAAGACGTGTTTCCAGAACGAACAAGATACGGGTTGAGAAGGGGGAGTTAGCAAAGTTAGACAAGATTGGAATGGGCATAGGAACATGTATTGATGTACCATATCGGCTAATGCTCCCAGGTTGATGCGATGTATTCCACCAGTTGACTGAAGACTTGATTATGGGTATATCGATCGGTCCAGCACGGATTGAAATAGGAGCCGGTTCGATAGGAAGCTTTTGAAAACGCAGTGCACCCATGTAAATAAGGAACGAGATTAATACAGAGGTTAAACGAGCATCCCACACCCAAAAGGTGCCCCACATAGGTCTTCCCCGAAACCCCCCAGTAACTAAGGTAAACAACGTAGAAAAAGCACCCATTTCTGTACCGGTTCCGAAAGAGCGAAGAAAAAGGGGATGTTTTGTTAATAGGAACAAGAACGTGTTTATAGCCGTAGCGATATAAACAAGAATACTCATCCGAGCCGCAGGAACGTGTACATAAGGAATACGAGAATTTCCACCTTGTTGAAGGTCTAGTGGTGCTACCCGAAGACTTAAATGAATAGCCATCGCTGTTAAGAACAACCGAGATCCAATGAAAATTTTCGCGTAGCTTCTGGTCTTTGACATCAAAAAAGAAGGTTGTAATAATGAAAGGGACATCTGATCATTTTATCCTAGCTAGTGGAACAATAAAGACGAAGTGTCTAATTATACTTATGGTCCTTTGTTTCCAAATAGAAAGACACCAAATTCTCCGGGAAGCCCTATCTTTCGAAGGACTTCTCGATTTGCTCCCCCTGACGAGCCCCCTCCAGCCTACCCGCCGGACCACCCCTTCTATCTCTCGCGACCGACCCCTTGTTAGTTCGTAGAGCCGACGCTGGGCGGCCAACCTCATGGATCACGCGTCTGGTCCCTCTCCCATTGGGCGAGAGCTTTCAATAAAGCATCTCTCGCTTGGAAAGCAGGAACCGGTCTGCTTTGGAGATCCCGCATAAGTTCCCGGATCTTCAAAAGCTTCGCGGGGGACGCGACGTCCAATTGTAGCTTAATCTTAGTATTTTGGAGTACACTTGAGGTCACTCCCCTATTTCCAAAGGAAGAAAGAAAAGAGGAAAGCTCCCTTTCTATTTCCTCTGCTGTTGGTCCCGGCGGACGCAGAGTTAAGTCCAAATCGAGTTGGGCATTTGAGGAACCCTCTGCTGGAGGATGAGCGCAAATCCTCGATTCGTCGTCCTCCCCGGAGTCACAAAAAGCCATAATCGGTATTCCTAGCTTCATGAAGGTCAACGAAAGAGAAATCAAAACGAGATATATTAAGATATCAATCAAAATAGATTGGTAGTTTCGAACCGAGATCGGATTTCCTTTTCGTGCCATATGCGCTTAGACTTTACTTTCTCCCCTTTTTTTCCCCGGTCCAATATTAGTTCTCCTTAACGTGACACTTACTTATTCCCACTGAAGCTAGTACGCAACGATTTCGATTCCTATCCGGATTATTCCCCGCTCTCCTCGATCAATATATATAATAAGTATACTCTGAATCCATTCTCTCTCAGAGGATTCAATCTTATTGGTCCTACGTTACGTCATTTTTTCTCTTTGCTTTTGCTGACTACACTCGGATAGCGAGCAGGCCTGGGCCGGCCCGGAATGGGAATTAGACTTCATTCACTTGATGGGCTTTCGCCTGAACAAGGTGGCGTGACCCATGCCTAGTACCTTTCCGGGTCAGGACTATATATATAACAATAATTGCGGCGGATCAACCCACTCGTAGGACTGGTTCACCATTCATTCAGAGGGCCCAATTCACCCCCCGACCTGGACGAGACATTAGAGTGATGAGTCTGAAGCAGATCGAGAAAGTTGATCACGTCTTTTTTACTTTCAATTATTTAAGCACATGACAGAAGAGAGAGCGCACAGAAAGGAAAGAGAGAGGGGTTCCTTTTCTAATATCGTCTTATAATATCTATAATATAAGAGCAGATCCCTATCTTGGCAAGTCTCTGAGAAGGTCAAGACCGATAGGAAATCTATGTTCCCCCGGGTCCAATCCTCAGACTGACTCTACTTCATCAGTGTTTTCGAACATCACTTTCTTATTCAATTTCTCCGAAATAAGATAAGAGGGACGTACTCGAGATTGCATTCTTGCTTTTGTAGGTGGAAGGTAAGGAACATAGAGAAGGAGGAGGAGAGAGAACAACCAGATATATCATAGGTGATCACAGAAATTTCCACCTGCATGATTCGGCCCATCTTTCTTTCCTCTATGATATGAGAAAACACTCCTCAGTGAGACAATGTAGTCAAGTCAATAGCAGCCAGAGCAAAAAAGAAGGTCATTCGATATAGACCGGATGAGAAGGAGAAATCAATCGCCAATGCTGATACAAAAGGAAACCCGTAACCGCGCTTTCACTTCAAAACTGAAGGGAATGAGCCGAGGTCAGGAACTGAACTACCTGCTTTCGGGTCAACTAAAGCAAGGGCAAAGGCTTCCCCGATTGTTAGAACTCCTTGGACCATGTTTAGGCTTATCGGATTAGGCTGCTGGAAAGGCTGAGACGATAGGCTTTGATTCATCAGTTTTAGAGAGGGCTATAGGCCACTTTCTCTCACTCAATAGATCTATCTGGTCAGTAACCCCCTGAAATCCTTACTTCGAGTGAGGGCTGTACTGTAAGAGACGAGCTAGACCTCGATAGCCTCAATGGATGGCCCCCGTGATGTCAAATCGAGCGGATCCAGAGAAGAGAGGCGCCGGGCGAACCTCCGAGAAAGAATTCTATGTTGGGCCTCATTCACTCCAATTCCTGTATCGCCGATCTACTCATTCGAGGGGGCAAGGATAGCTCATTCAAGGTGGATCGGAGAACCGACCAAACTCTTGGTTATGTAAAGATCATGTTCGCCCGTCAGGTCACACTCTTTATTGTCATAGCCGCATTCCAGTGAATACTGATGGAGTCGGGAATTGAAAGATCTCTATTCTCGCAAGAGGTAATCTCCTCCAGTCAAACCGACTCCGAGCTACTTCCTTAGTAGCGGGAAGCGGTTCTATTGCTTCCTTCGTTAGGATAGGTGGGAATATGAATCTCCTCGGGAATAAGATGATTGGCCGAACACCTGGCGCCGCCAGGAAGGTTGCCGAGAGTTCGAGACCACGCGTGTCAGACAGTTTCGTACGGAAGATTCTGCCAGCTGATCTTCTAACAAACTATGACACGTCAGCATAACGATCTTGGGTTCCGACATTTCTCTGACCTGCTATGCCTATAAATAGCTGGCCCCAGGACAGAAATTACATCATACCTTTCTTCTTTGGGATTCCCCAGGTTATCTCTCGGCTTCACTCCCCCTCATCTCCGGACCTTTGTCTCTTTCTTTGCCCTCCGCTTGACCCAAGGGTGATCGTACGGCCATCATTCGGTTTAGGCGACCTCCTGAGCCACCTCACCACTCCAAGACATCAGCCTCATTCTCTACGTAATACTTAGCCTTATCCACCTTCTACATTTGGCGACTCCAGTGGGTAGGTGACTACACAAGTGAATGGCAAAGAGAAAATAGCCAACGGACCGAGTGAACCCAGGAAACGAAGTTGACGAGCAAGAACGTACTGACGACGAACTTTCTGAGCACGAGATGCCATCTCCACCTCGGGCACCTGGCGGCCCGAGTAAGAAGTCGCAGAACTGCTCAGTCGTGCGTTTGCACAGAACAATGAAAAGATGATGCAATTCTTCCAACAATTTAGTTCAAACCGAGCCTGACGAAAACGACGCCAGAGGCCTCTGCAGCCGAAGTCCACCAAGAGCCCCAACCCCAATCACCTCTGGCGCCAAGAGTACCACCAGCCGTTGTACAGAAAAACCCAATGCCTCTGCTGTTACAACCCAGGAATTCGTCACAGTAGCAGAACTTACACGCCTACTCGAACAAGAACGCTCAAAGAAGCAACCTGATGACCTCACCTATGAACATTACCCGCCATACCAAATGAGCTGCAACACATGCCCTACCCAAAAGGACACCCCACTTTGACTCTCTACAACGGCCGTGGCAACGCCAGAGAGCATATCTCCCGCTTCCTCGAAGCACTTGGCGAACATGAAGAAAATGCAAACCTGCGACTACGATAATTCTCTAAGTCCTTAACAGGCCGAGCCTACACATGGTATAATAATATACCAGCCGGAAGCATTCACCCATGGGGATAGATGGTCAAAAATCCATCCAGAAAGAGCACACAAAGGCTTAATCTCTCCGCGGGCATTGAGAAAAAGTGTTTTGCATCAATTTCAAATAAGTAAGATTCAAGTACTGTTTGTTAGTTAGAGTTAGTTTTGACTTTTTGACTTCCTTGTTTTCTTGTTCTTGCTTTTTACCATACTAAATTCCCTCTGTTGTCAGTGGGCCGCCACTTCCCCTTCTTCGGAGTGAGGACATATCCTAATGAATTAGACGACCTCGGAAGGAACCAAGGTCGGTGAGGAAGGTTACTGGCCCACAAGAAAGCTAGAAAGCGGATCTAGACTGAATTGAATCGCGAACTCTTTGGTTGCAGTTAACATAATTACTGGTGAATTCTCCATGCCGTGGAAGGCGAAAGTCATTGTTAACTATTTCCACTCCCAGCTGAACAGATTTGAAGACTGGTGGATCACTCTTAACCCTAACGGAGCCCTTCTTTCGCTTTCCTGTCTCTGTCTCTCGACTCTCCGATTAGTAGGTCAATCAATATCGGTTCGATGGTTGGTGGCTTGACTTTCGCTTCGATAGTGAATGGCTAAACCAAGATCCCCCCCTCCGCTTCGGTCTCGGTGACTGTGATAAAGAAACCTTCCCTCTTGTCTTTCCTGAAAGTCTGGGTGTTAAACGACTCTAAAGAGAGTGAGTGACCAACGAACGAATCAAGGAGGAAGAACTCGCGGGCTTTCTATAGGCCTTTTCAAAAGAAAGATCGATAAGACGGTCTTTCACAGTAATGACCTTCAGTAGTGCTTCTTCCCCGCTCTGGACAGTAATAATAGAAGGCAAGCTAGCATTAGCAAGGCAAGTTAACTTGAAGCAATAACTCTTAAGGGCGGGAGTGAATGCACCATTGGAGGATGGGGCACGAATGAAAACGACGAAAAGAATCTCCCACACCTTTCTTTGATTTGATTTGGTTCTCTCAGTGTTTCGTATAAATCAGAGGCATTGTGCGTTCTGTTCGTTCAGGCGCGTAATGCAAGAACGAGTAGGATATCTGCTCTCTAGCTTAGCTGATCGGGGGGCTGTTGTTTGCTCACCACTGGGAGATGGAACCATATCCAATCAATGGGGCTTCTTTGTTCAATCTCTTGAGGTCGAAGAAAGGATTGACGGCCTGTTGATCAAGGAAAGCCAAAATGAAGTCTTACTTCTCTAGCTTGGGTTGTCTTCCCGGATCGAAGAAGTAAGGCAAATACGTATGGGACTTAACCCAGAACAAATTGGAGTTCGGGCGAATCAATCATCCGAACCTGCGATAGTTAGACGAAACTAATATAAAGAAAGTGCCCGAAAGAAGTGGAAATCCGACCCCTGAGTTTATGAGTAGAAAAGCCCTTTGAACCCTATGCCGTGTGAGCTTATGCCAAAACCTTTCTTCTCTTATTTCATTATTCGTTTTTGCTGCGGGGGATATTCCCCGGTCAAAGGCATTAAGACATGCCGATTTTTTGAATACCGTAGAATAGGAGTAGGACAAGGATACCAAACCTTTTGATCGGTATTCGCCTTCTCTTAATCAATTTTTAGTTTTACGAAGGGGCGAAACTGCTTTAAATCGGTCCCAAAGCGCCCTTTCGCCTCAGCCCGCAAGAAATGACGTAAGTAGTAGTGCGGGCAGAAAAGGCTTCTTTTTTCGGCTCCCATCCCCCGAACTGTCTCACGAAGAGACGAATTCGTCGTTCATTGCTTAGGAAGCCAGCATTTACAGTGACAGAGATCGGGCTTTGATGGAATACTTCAATCAAGAAGAAATTCCATTTAGTCGGGTGTAGGTCTGGGATCGCCCCCTTTCGAGTTCAAGAATAAAGCCCTTCAAAAGCCTTAGGGCACTCCTATCACAAGCCATTCAATGAGACCAGCCAGCAAGTGCATACCTAAGTTTAGGTTCTATTGATCTTCCTAGTCGTACTCGTTCCAGGCCTTGGCAGCTATTCAGTGGAGTTGACTAAGGGGTGGCCTGCCTCCTCACCGGCCAATGGGTAGCTTCGAACAGAAAGATCCTGGGCCAATCCACATTCCCATAATGAGACATCTGAAGCCTAGGAAACAAGTACGAATGTTAGCTAGTTACTCGTAGTAGTTAGAGCGATAAGCGAGCCGGATACAACAACAAGAAGTTATGTCATAAACTTTCTCGCAAACAAGTACTTATTTAGATAATTCAACGGCAACAAACAAAAGTACTTCTCTTAGCCCAGAAACAAGTAGATTTATAGAAAGACTTGTGTCAGGTACAAGAATGAGTGGATTGCCCGAAAGAGGTGAGTCAGAGGAAGGCTTCCTCTCAGTGAACGTACTATTACGATCCCAACATGGAAGCTGATTCCAACGTAGTGGAGATTGTGGGAAAGCGACCACTAACGTGTCCTGCTTTACAGAGGAAAGTAGGACCAGCAATACCAGAGAAATCGGTGCCCAAGAGAGGGCGATTTGACGAATCGAGAATTGGATATTACGCGATCGCGGCAAAATGCCAGTAAATCAGAAACCGCTAACCAAAGGAATAAATCGGTAAGAAGGAATACAGCAAGTGGCACAATTTCACAAACCACTCCGCGGTCAACTGCTTGGCGTTCCGGAACGTCATTCTGGATCACATCGACGACGGTCTCCTCCGAGAGAGGTAGACAGGCCTCAAAGGCCAAGATGCTCATCTTCAGGATCTGGAGGAGAAACATACGTATCCGTCTTCGACGTCTCCCTGGACTCTAGAGTGAAGCCAAGAAAGCTCACCCCTAGGATAGGAGGAATCTCCAAAGGAACCTCAAGTGGAAGATGATGGAAGAATGGGGCTACGAAGCTAAGAAAGGGCTAGGGGCAGAGCAGCAAGGCATGACGGAGCTAATCACTCTAAAAGAAAGTGGATTTGGTCTCGGCTAAGCCGATTTGGTGATCGGTGGATGAAGGATGAATGGTTTAGCCCAGCAACAGCAACCGCAGCAGTAATTGGAAGAAAAAATAAACTAGTATTTACTCTGCTGCCCTGCACTTGATCACAGTGATTCTCGTACCTTGTGCTGCAAGGCAATGTTAATTGACACTGTTACCATCAAAGCCAGCGTCTGATCCACCAGTCACTCTGTTCACGGGGAATGAATGTAAACCAATTGTTGACAGAGATGATTTGATTAGCTTGGGAAGGTGGCTTGCTTCTCTTCTCCTCTACCCTTGGTACAGAGCTTCCATTTCGAGAACCTTTCATCCGAATCTCCCGGCTGATTCAACACGAGCAATTAAAACTACCGACTCTAGAACAGCGAAAACAGAGCTAATACCGATTCCTGGACCTGGTGAAAGCTTTTTCCCTGCCTTTATTCAACAGTCCGAGAGGATCTTGGACAAAGGATTACCGGCCTCCCTATCCCATCTAATAGCCTATTGGTCTTACCAGCAGCCTATCCTATGCTCTGCTTCCGAAGAGGCTAGACCGCTAATGCCGTTGAATGAACGTCCTTTCGGACATGCTGTTGAAAGATGAGTCCTCTGTGCACATCAAATTATTCCTGAAACCAGGGCATTTCTTGCTTCTGATCTTTCCTGTCTTCTCTTATCTGCGGCGTCTTGCTTGCCCTTTTAATATGCTATTTATCTCCCCTTCGTTTAGTTCAATAGCAGCGAATTCTATAACAGACGAGTCTTGCAGCGCATATGCGACCTTCATTCACTAGATCATTCACTAGATGTAAAGAAACCTTCCTAAGGGGAAAGCCACATACCCACTTTTCCCCCTCCTCCTTCCTCCGTTATTTTAGCTGCTACGGCGACAGACGCATGAACAAGTGCCATTTGGAGGGAGGATTCTATGGGAAATGGAAAAACGTCGAAGTAAGCAGTGGCTTATAAATCGGTACTAGAAGCCCGAGAGCTTGCCTGTAAGACAATTAACCCCACCTTATGTGCCTAGCCCAGCCCTTCTTCTCTTCCCCTCCGTACTGTATGACTGTATGTAGGGAACACCGCCTCAGAAGGTATTTGATCTGTATTTCCATTTCCAATACATCTGAAGGAGTTTCCCTGAAAGCTATGCTATGCCTTTTTACCTCTCCCTGTCGCAGGAGCTTAGCCATGTGTGACCTGAAATGGATGTAGAATAAATACCCGGTAAAAGAAGGGACTCTGATGAAAGGCCCTTAAGGAAAGGAGCTTTCCTATTTTTTTTCAGGCGGGGAATCCTCATTGTGTACTACCTAGCCGACTCTCTTAGTCTATCACCGGAGTCGCCTAATGAAGCTACGAGGGTTTGCTGGAATTAAAGGAAACCGGGCACTAAAAGAGAGATTGAAATGGATACTTACCAGTGGTTGCTCTGGTTCCTGCAATGAGGAAGGTTTTGAAGACTTTCCTTACGTTTTCCGAATAAGCATGATAGACCTCTTATCGAGATTTATTCTACAATGCCTCTATTTAAGCTAAAAAAGACGATTACCATGGGTCTCGGCTATCATCACCCTACTTGAGGTAGTTGAAAAGGGGCTTTAATGCGCTTGCTTACTCGAAAGAATTAAGTAGCCTTCTGAATCGACATCTTTCTCTTCCAATCCTATTGATCTTCTTGTAAGGGAAATAGGCTTCATTCCTATCTCCAACAGCGGTTTTTGCAAAGAGCGCTAGGCACCTCTTACTCTAATGAAAGGCCTTAAGGTAATAATCTCTTTCTTAGTCCAATAATGGAACTTTACTTTCTACCATTTCATAAGGAAAGCAAAGGCAGTGGGCTATCAAGCAAAAATTAGGTCTCAAAACCCAGAATTCAATGACTGAAATCGAAGACTAAAGGTAAGAAGACAGAGAGAGGAGTCTCAGGGAAAAAGAATTTGTGATGATTTTACCCTTCGTGAACCGAATTCCTTCTCTTACCTATTCGGAGGTCGTAGAATAGAAGAAGATCTTATACGCTAACTAGAGGAATTCAGAGCTTACTATGATCGATACAGGATATAGACTATCTCTTTCTTTATTCGATAAGATATGAATAGGAGGAAACTTTATAATGAATAAAAACACTGTCCCCACTCGGGACTACAAAACACGTGATTGAAAACCCAAAAGCACTTGCATCAGTCCCACACCACCGGAAGCAGAGGAAGCTAACCGAGTGGAAGCCGTTTACCTCGACTTTGTACTCAAAATCAGCCTTTCTACCTCTATGAGGTAAAGCCGGGAACAGTAAGTTCACCCCAAACAAATTAGACTCCTTTTCATACGCAATTTCCTACGATAGGGTAGGGATGAAAGGCCGGTGAGATAGTTTGGAATATTAAATAGAAGACAATTACGCTCGACCGGTGGATCGAATTGATGAACCTTCCGAACTTTCTTTTATCCAGGGTGTGATACCCACAACTTTGCCAATTCGAGTGCGAATTGCATTACCTACTTTATCCTTCGTAGTGATTTGAGACTTTCTAGTCGAGGCCAGACAAAACCAAAGATTGCAGCTAGACATCCACCACAGCATTCCTATGTTTTTCTCGACTACAGTCGATCGACGGAAGGCATCTCTGATCCACCGATTCACCACTGAACGGCTTTGGATAAGCAAGAATACCGTATGTGATGTCGTTTACCTCATATTTTAATAAGATCTGTATGAGGCTTGATAGATCTGGAAGAAAAACTGGAACTTTCCACATGCGGAGACGCGAAAAGGGCTTAGACGAGACCTAGCATCTCTCAGCTCAGATTCGGCATATCTGGTCTATTTTAGAAAGACTGTTTTCGACGGTTTTGTTCCATAGTACTGGCCGTAACCAGCTCTTAACCCATTCCCGTAAGATAGTCCACTCAAACCCCTCCTCTTCAATCAGTACGTAGGGGAGAAGGGTAGACCCCAGTTTTTCAATCCTTTACTAGATACAGATGATGTAGACAGAATACGAAGATTCTCCAGGGTCCGCGATAAGTACCCAATCGAATTGGAAAATTCCCATCATCTTCAACTTAGCTGGTTCTCGCTCTTTATAGCAGCTTAGCCCGCTTCGACCAGGAATCTGTCAAGTTAGTAGCTAATAAGAGAGTCTCACCCTCCCGCGTGATCCCGCAGCGCAAGCATCTATAGATCTTATCCATAAGGAAGATCCTGAGTCATCACCTTCTAACAGAAAAGTAACCCATAATCCCACACAAGGTAAGGAAAGAAAGCAGAAAGAAAAGGCGAGAGCATAGTGATCACCGGCGCTTTTCGTGGGGGAAGCAGAGGAGACGCACTTGAACAGGCCAAAGGTCAAACCCCATTAGAGCTTAGCCAAGATGCTGTTTGGGAAGAAGCAAGAAAAACACATAGAATACGATTCCGACTGGCTGAGTAATTTGGTGACTACTCGTGAAAACCAATTTGGCGATCTTATTAATAGGAGGTGCACAGGCGCCCTCTCGCTCCTTACCGGCTACAGGAAGTTATTGAAAGTCTGGAAAGTAAGTATTCCGTCGAATACTTGGATATAATAGTGAAAGACGTGTCTGCAAAAATACTTAAAAGTGCATTTTATCAGGAATCAAAAATTGACCGAGACATCCCCGGTGAAAAGAAGGCAAAGGCCTTATTCGATGATGTAATCCGGAATCCGGAATAAAGAAATAGAATCACCAACGATTTCATCCGTATCTGGCACAGCTTTACTTGGCTTAGCTAGACTGCTTTGAGCTTTCTCGTGTCGAGAGGGAGATTTAGCTTTAGCAAGACCGCGCTAGATAACACAGGTTGGTGGGAAAAGATGGGTAAGTTATAAAATGCTAGCATCGATCTGATCGCTCATATCCAGGTGTTTTAAAGCTCCCCTGGTCCTTTGCTGCAATGCATCTTTCCTAGCTATAATATTATGATCCTAATTGGTACCTAGATTCATGGGCAACCATTTATTCCAAAGATTTTGATAAAGAGATCTCTAGCCAGTCTCTTCTTTTGAGAGGACAACTCAATCAACTCGGCCCCTCTTGTCAAAATACTGAAAGCGAGAGTGAAGCATGTGTTTCGTTTACATTCTAACTATTTTCCCATAGTTAAGAGAGTCAAGACGATCTTCCTTTTCTTTTGCCCTAAGCCCCAGTCATCCGTGGAGCCTTTTCATAGCTAGGCCTCCTCTTTTTCGATGACTTAGGAGGGAAATTCTCTTCTCGCAATTAGGAGTCAGCGGATGACATCCCATTCTACGAGTTTACTTACGGCTGGAGTAAGCAGAGAGTCAAAAAAGTCCAGGGAAGCTTTTCAAGTAGGATTCGAACCTACGCCCGACTAGTCAGTTACCAGCCGACCGCTCTACCACTGAGCTTGAAATAAAAAAAGGGGTTTTCCGGTGATTAAGGTAAGGTCTTGGGTCGAAAAGTAGGTATAAAGATATGTATATTTGAACAAAAAATGTAACTAAGCCCTTATCAAAAACAACTATTCCAAAGAACCGGTTTCAATAATCTGAATAAAGCCATTATCGTCCACAGATATGAAAGCCCCAATACAAGTAACTGGGTCGGGACTAAACACATAACCTTTCCAACAAGACCTAGTCCATTCAATAACTCCTCCCATTTGGGTACATGAAATTCCTTCCATTTTCCAATCCCAAGAGGAACGCAAATTTCATAATCATAACGAGCGTGTGGCATTTTTGGAAACTGTTCTTAGAAAGCTCGGTCAAATTCATCTAAAAAAAATTGAATAAGACGGGAGCTCTAAAATCAATAGTTGGTATTCCTTCCTTAGACGACCAATCTTTCCCAGTCTTGTCTATAATGGGCGAGTGAAGAAAGATACCTGAAAAGATTTTGATCTTTCACCACAGATTCCAGTTTAGACAAAAGACGCGAACGGGAAAGGATATGCGTCTGCAATCAAAGTGGATGCTTGTTCTTGATGGTTAGGTTACCTTGTT